TTGAAATTCAATTTCTTGATCTGTATCTTCAATTTTTGGAAACTTATAAAGTTCTTCCATCAAGCCCTGATCAATGAACCTACAAAATCCCTCAAATTGTATCTGACTAAACCCGGGTATTGTAGACATTCCCTCATTTGCATCTCGAAGCATCTTTACTTTAGTTTCCCATTTATCAAAAAATCCCATTCATTGGCTCATTCTTCATCGAACCTTATGGAGCGATCTAGCAATGATGTGGATTTATCTAGCAATGATGGAATGTATATTCTGTTTACTGAATCACATGAAATTTTACCCGACTCCATATCATATATGTAATGTATGAAATACATATGAGCGGAGAAATAAAGAGAATTTTATACTCAATCAAATTCGAATTTGCAACAGATACAAATGGAAATGGCTTGTATTCCCGGAAACAAAATTCTTCCGCTTAGACTTATCTTAGGGAGTCTTTCTTGTATTGTATAGAATATAAAAAGTGCTCCTTCTACCTATTATTATGATATTACGACCCGATTGGATACAAAAAAACAAAAAAAGTAAAGGGACTCAAGATTTTTGATCTGTTCTCTATGAATGCGATAAAGGCAGAAACGATTCGCATAGAAGAGAGACTTTGTGACCCATTTGTTAGTTGACTTCGTGGAATACAATTGAAGTGTGCAAGAGGGATTGTATTTATTAAGAATTAAGAACATGCGGATATAGCTATCTAGCTATTCGCAGATCACCTATCCAAGTTCTACTTGAGGCAACACGAGCCTTGTTATATCCTAATTTCTATTTGATATTCAATATATTCAATGAAAAGTTGAAGCACGGCAATTCCCATAATTTAGACATATCATATATAAATAAGATACCGGATTAGGTATATCTGCGTAACAATTTATGTTCTGGGGTTTACATATACACATAATTGTTGTTATAATTGTATTGCAATTGAAAAGCATTTTTTGTTTTGGCGGCATGGCCGAGTGGTAAGGCGGGGGACTGCAAATCCTTTTTCCCCAGTTCAAATCCGGGTGCCGCCTGATCAACTCGAAATATCTCTGTTGATAGAACATAAATCGCCAAATTATTGCCCAGCAAAAGCAGAGGAAAGGGATTAGAACTACCAATACTTGCTTGATTTTATACCAATACTTGCTTGATTTTAAGAATATGGAGGTTCTATAAAAGACTGTTAATCCTTGCGACTAGGATTCAAGGGAAGATTCTAGTATAGAAGGATAGTAAGGGCTATCACGACTTCCAGTACTAGTGTAGTGTCTACTGACCGTTAGATAGTCAAATTCAAATGGGGAATCAAACAATACAATACAATATACAATCAATTCAATATAGTAGCGGTGTAATGTAAAGGGTGGAAGATACTTTGTATATAGACTCACGAGAGTCTCTGAATGCTCAGACCTTCACTCACTATTGGATTGGGGGAAAATTGGCTTTTCATAGATTCATAGAATAAAATAATTTTTTTTTTTCAACTTTTATTTTTGGTAACCCCCAGGCAAGAATATAATGTAATATAATTATAATAATAATGTAATATAATAGGTGGTCTCCCGATTGTCTCTGTGAAACAATCGGGAGACCATAAGGATTAGAGCAACGGGGAAGATAGAAATATGTAATAGATTGTGATCTATCTTGATTGCATATTGGTTTGTCTTATACTTAAGGAGGGCAACAAAAAACAACAAGGCTTACTATTCCTACATGTTCCATTACTAACATTCCTTTAAGACTTCCAAGAGAGTAACTGCGCGTCTTGCTTGGACTTAATGTTTCCCAATTTTACCAGAAATCATATTAGGAACTTGTTATGGGTGGATTTATTGGATTGGTTCATCAATAGCCTTCCTTCGGTCAGAATCCCTTTTTGACTCTGCGCCATTGATTCCGTTATTATTAGTGATCAATAATGGAAGAAATTCTTCATATTTATAGAGATAGGGGACATAATTCACATGGATATAGTAAGTCTTGCTTGGGCTGCTTTAATGGTAGTCTTTACATTTTCCCTTTCACTCGTAGTATGGGGAAGAAGTGGACTCTAGAGTCACTACTAATTTAATTGAGTTGAGTAATCAAACTGTATCAATAGTTTCATAGATCGTTCTGCAAAGCGTTTAAAAAAAAAAATATCCCATTTCAAAATTCTACTGGAATCCACCACTATCTTTTACAAATCTGAATAATTTCCCATAGAAGTCCTTGGCTCATCTGTTAATTGTTAATGACTCATTTTCTTTGTCGGACTGATAAAAAAGGATTACTGAGTTTCTTTTCTATATTCTAATTATATATGTCCAGACCATATCTTCTTCCATTGATTTGATTGTTTCGACAGCCCCCGGGACCCCTATTGGGAATAAAATAAGAAGAAACCCAGTAATTAGAACTGTAAAACATATAACACAGAAGAGTCAAATCAAAGTGGACATTCAATTATCTCGAATTGATCGGAATCACGACAAATCGAAAGGATGGATGTAGCAAAGAATTCGAATTGGGGTGCTATTTATATGTATTTATATGTTATGTACATTATGCGTATGTGATTTATATAATATAATAATTATAATAAATAATAAAAATAATAATATAATAATAGACCTGGATGAATATACAATACATATTATTTATAGGTGGATCCTTATTCCTTATTAAGCCTATATCATTATACAGTCCGACTTTCTAACTTTATAGAATAATAGATAGTGTGGTAGAAAGGTTCATATATTTCTTTCTACCATACTATCAGATTTCATATACTGTTGATTCTAGTCCGCTCATATCATTTAAGACGTGGGATTTGAATCTCCTTTCATTTATTCCATCAATTGATAAGAACTAAGAAGTCAAACTTGATTCAAATTAATCATTTTGACTGATCGTTTTTACATAAATGATAAGTAAAAAAGCAGTAGGAATTAGAATGAACAATGCAGTAGCAATAAATGCGAGAATATTTACTTCCATAATTTTATCGTTTTTTTTTTTTTACTTCACAATAACTCGGGATCTAATCCCATAGAGATTCTCAATTTTTCTCCTGTAAATACCATGGGATGCAATTCACCCCGATGATATTAAACCGAATTAATATTATGAATAACAATATCTGAGCTATCAAATCGACTTATCATCGAGAATTCAATTTAAATAGTATAACATAGGAAGATGTTTTATACATTATACATACGGAATAAAAAAAAATGGAATTCCTGATCCAATCAAGAATCCTGTTGAAATTTTCATTCTTTGTTTCTTTTCTACACCCTCCCGTCTTCTTTATAGAATCATATCTTTATAGAATCATGAGGTATCATCTGACCCATCTTACACTTTGTTTGATTGGTCACAAACCCAATCAATATAATAGAAATAGTAGAAGTGAAATGGAAAAAAGAAGGAATTTCAATGAAGTTTGAAACTAAGTTTTTTATGATCTAATTTCCTTAGAAGACAAAGAGGTTTGATAAAGATGGGTCCCTGTATAAAAGATCTAATATTTTTTGACAAATTGACTATTTTGGAGTTTGTTCTTTCTTCGATAGAACCTTTCAATTCAATAGGAAGAAAAAAAAGATTATTCATTCCCTCATTAAGCCAAGAGTGGTAGATCCTTGTTTGATTTGATCTTTCTTTTATTAATATCCTCTTTCCTTGGATTGGTACTGGAACACATATCTAATATCCAAAATTCCGCGTGCAATTTGAATGAGATAGATAAAGAAATTGTTTTCCTATTAAGAATTGGGGTTATACAAACTCGGAGCTACAAGGGGGGGGGGGGGATACCTTTAATCTTAAAAGTATTCTGCCGGGATAACATAACTATGTTAAGGTTAATATATCGTACAATAAATGAATCCCAATCTTTGTATTGTTCCAGGAAAACATATGGGTATTTTCTTCTATTCCATGGATCAAGAGCAAGTGAAAAACCCGGACAAGTATGGTATCTCTTGGAATCTTGAATACGGTGCTACCAACAATTGTACCAATCTACATACGTCTCTCCCCCGTCAATCGATACTAATTGAATTTTTTGAAATTACCATATCTATATGTATATTTGTTCGATTAGAAATGCAAAACGACAACGGAAAGAAAAAAGAAATAAGGACCCAGCACTGGGAATTAGATCCTGCTCCGCGTCCCCCTTCACAGAAAATAGAGAGGTGAATTGATGGATTCATCAGATTCTAGGTCGGGACTGACGGGGCTCGAACCCGCAGCTTCCGCCTTGACAGGGCGGTGCTCTGACCGATTGAACTACAATCCCAGATAAATAAGGTGTACAACATACATATTTTTAATGATTTCATTCAAACTAGTTCAATTCTATCTAGAATCGTCGTCTTGTAACAGAGAACGCGTGATACATTAATATCTTCATGAATATAGACTTTAGTGAGAAGTGAGAACAACACAGATTGCCAGTAATCCTATTGTCAAATCAATTGATAATAGCTATTTTTTTTTTGGAAAAAAGATTCTTTTCTTTATTCCTCCATATCAGACATTTCTAGAGGACAAGTTGGATATCCTCTCATGATGGATCGGCGAATTATTGGGCCGAGCTGGATTTGAACCAGCGTAGACATATTGCCAACGAATTTACAGTCCGTCCCCATTAACCACTCGGGCATCGACCCCGGAAGAATCAATTCGAGACTTATTGATAATCCATGAGCAACTTCCTTTCGTAGTACCCTACCCCCAGGGGAAGTCGAATCCCCGCCTCCTCCTTGAAAGAGAGGTGTCCTGAACCACTAGACGATGGGGGCATACCTGCCCGATCGCCATCATACTATGCTCATAGTATGAACAGTTTTTTGGAATTGTCAATATAATGTAATGGTGTGACTAAATTCGAGGAAGCTTTTCACCTTTCGCGATTCCTATAATTTTTTTATTCTTCACTCAAGGTTCATGAACCATTCTCTATAATTAATATTAATAATTAAATAATTATATAA